ATTTTTCACTAGTGACTTATTTATATCATTTGACCAATTATAACCTCTTGATTTTAAATATTTGAAGTAGTTTGGAAAGATTCAGAATAATTAAGGCTAGAAAATTCTATTTAAGTTTTATTTTATATATCTTAATTTTTTTTTATTAACCGACCCCTTTCAAAAGAAAAGAAATAAGAACCGGTGACTCAGAAACAATTAATTAAGATAATTTAAATTTTTTTTATTTTTTTATGGAATATACATATCAATATTCATGGATTATACCTTTCATTCCACTTCCAGTTCCTATCTTAATTGGAACAGGACTTCTACTTTTTCCAACGGCAACAAAAAATCTTCGCCGTATGTGGGCTTTTCCTAGTGTTTTATTATTAAGTATAGTTATGGTTTTTTCAGCCCTTTTTTCTATTCAGCAAATAAATAATAATTCTGTCTATCAATATGTATGGTCTTGGACCATCAATAATGATTTTTCTTTAGAATTTGGCTGCTTGGTTGATCCACTTACTTCTATTATGTCGATATTAATCACTACTGTTGGAATTATGGTTCTTATTTATAGTGACAATTATATGTCTCATGATCAGGGATATTTGAGATTTTTTGCTTATATGAGTTTTTCCAATACTTCAATGTTGGGATTAGTTACTAGTTCTAATTTGATACAAATTTATATTTTTTGGGAATTAGTTGGAGTGTGTTCTTATCTATTAATAGGTTTTTGGTTCACACGACCCAGTGCCGCGAATGCTTGTCAAAAAGCGTTTGTAACTAATCGTGTCGGGGATTTTGGTTTATTATTAGGAATTTTGGGTTTTTATTGGATAACAGGTAGTTTCGAATTTCGGGATTTGTTTGAAATATTCAATAACTTGGTTTATAATAATGAAGTTAATTTTTTATTTGTTACTTTATGCGCCTCTCTATTATTTGCCGGCGCTGTTGCTAAATCCGCCCAATTTCCCCTTCATGTATGGTTACCTGATGCCATGGAAGGGCCTACCCCCATTTCGGCTCTTATACATGCCGCTACTATGGTAGCAGCAGGAATTTTTCTTGTAGCTCGGCTTCTTCCTCTTTTCATAGTTATACCTTACATTCTAAATCTAATAGCTTTGATAGGTATAATAACATTATTTTTAGGAGCCACTTTAGCTCTTGCTCAAAAAGATATTAAGAAAAGCTTAGCTTATTCTACAATGTCTCAATTGGGTTATATGATGTTAGCTCTAGGTATGGGGTCTTATCGAGCGGCTTTATTTCATTTGATTACTCATGCTTATTCGAAGGCATTGTTGTTCTTAGGATCTGGATCAATTATTCATGCGATGGAAGCTATTGTTGGATATTCTCCAGATAAAAGTCAGAATATGGTTCTTATGGGCGGTTTAAGAAAACATGTACCAATTACAAAAACTGCTTTTTTATTGGGTACACTTTCTCTTTCTGGTATTCCACCCCTTGCTTGTTTTTGGTCCAAAGATGAAATTCTTAATGATAGTTGGTTGTATTCACCTATTTTTGCAATAATAGCTTGGTCCACAGCAGGATTAACTGCATTTTATATGTTTCGGATCTATTTACTTGCTTTTGAAGGACATTTAAACGTTTATTTTCAAACTTACAGTGGCAAAAAAAGTAGTTCGTTCTATTCAATGTCTCTATGGGGTAAAGATAAAGAAGGACCCGAAATTATTAAAAAAAATTTGCGTTTATTATATTTATTAACGACGAAAAACAATGAAAAAACTTATTTTTTAAACACATATCGAATTAATAGTAATGAAAATAGTAATGAAAATGTAAGAAGCACGGTGCAGCCTTTTATTAGTATTACTCGTTTTGGCACTAAAAGCACTTTCTCATATCCCCACGAGTCAGACAATACTATGTTATTTCCGATGCTTGTATTAGTTTTATTTACGTTGTTCGTTGGAGTCATAGGAATTCCTTTCTTCAATCAGGAAGGAATAGATTTGGATATATTATCCAAATTGTTAAGTTCATCCATAAATCTTTTACATCAAAATAAAAAAAATTCGGTGGATTGGTATGAATTTATCACAAATGCAATTTTTTCAGTTAGTATAGCTTCTTTCGGAATCCTTATATCGTCTTTTTTATATAAGCCTGTTTATTCATCTTTACAAAATTTGAATTTATTTAATTCATTTGTTAACAGCGTTCCTAATAAAATTCAAATTTTGGGGGAT